ATAATTTTTCTGAAATATTGGAGAAATCGCTTGGCTGGGTAGAAAGATTAAGTACAATTTTGAATGTTTTGCTTATGTACAAAGTACCAAATATTCTAATTAGACCAAATATTCTAATTAGGTCGGGCGATCATTTTTCAGTCGTTCATTGAATGATAAATCACTACAAGTGAAGGAGATACACGATTTAAATAACGAAAGATCCAATATTTAAAAATTGTATCTAAAATGACTGGAAAAGTAGAAACAAGACCGGATATAATTTGATCATTATGAGCAAATCCAAAATCTTTGTAGACAGAGCCAATCATTAATTCCCAACCGTGGGGCGAATGGAATCCTATACATAAATCAGTTAATAAAAGAATAGAAAAAGCTTTTATTGTGTCGCTTAAGTTATATAGGAATTCTTGAACCCAAGAGTTAAGAATAACAAGTTCTTCATTACCTAAAATAGAATAACCACTTAGAATAACGAAACAGATTATATTTGTCGAGAAGTGTAAAATTGTATGGATACGATCCTCATTGTGCATCTTGATCAATTGGATCGTTTCTTTGTAGATTTCAACGCGAAGCTTTTGTAAATGCGTTTCCGGGTATTCCTTTATCATTTCCTCCAAACGAAGGAGTTCCTCTAAGTCTATGAATTTTTTTAGAATACTCTTTTCTTGAATATCATTCAAAAAAATTTCGGATTGTCTAATATTCCACCAATTAGTAATCCAAGATTCCAGACTTTTTTTAAATGAGAGAGAGATCCACCAAGGCAAAAATACTATAGATGCAAGATATAGAAGGGAAATGAATACTTTCTTTTTTGCCATTTTTTCGTCTGTGAATTTTTGAAGTTTTAATGAACTCACCCCATGCGTCGACTCTATATGATACTAATATTTCTATCAAGCATAAGTTATATTCCAAGTCATCTAGCCCATTAATCTATTTCAGAGTTTTTATTTGTGATGCAGTATAGTGGTTCGTCCTTGAATCTAGAAAGAATACAGAAATAGAATAAGAAAGAGCCCACTTCAAATTAATATTAGTCGGATTTCGAGACGAAAGAACTCCTGTTCTATTAAAAAAAATATCAAATATTTCGAAAAAAAAAATTATGGACACAAAAATTTTCGTTTTAGGGTTGTTTCGTATACGTTTACTTTGGCTCGAATAAGCGTTCGGAAGAAACTTCCGTTAACTTATGGTATAGAAAAAAAAAGAGGATTCTTGAGTTTTTTCCCTCTTGCAAAGTATTAATTCTTCAGTTTCTTTTTTCAAAATACTTCAATTGGTACGCGCAAGAAATAGGCCAATTCAGCAGCTTTTTGCTCAATTTCTCGTGGAGTCAAATTCTCATCAGTACGCGTCAAGGGAATGGCCCCCTGGCCTCTGATTTCCATATAAAGGACCCGACGAGCAAAAAGACCCTCTTTATTTTCTATTCTGATGGACTGAATGTCTTTCATAAGGAATCGGAGGAATATGCGACGGTTTTTTCCAGGGAATCCCCAACGAAAAATACACACTATGCCCTCTTTTATATCGAATCGATCATAACCACTACCTACATTCCACGAAATTGTGCACCACAAGTAGGAACTAATAAAAAGACCCGCGATCCCATAGAAAGACATCACGATCCCTTGTGGAAAAAAATGGATTTGCTGAGAAGGAAATAAAGATATAAAATTCCTACCAAAATAACTGGAGGTTCCAACCAATACAAACCCTAATGAACCTAAAAAAAGAATAAGGGCCCAGCCGAAATTACTTATTTTTCGAGATCCCGCTATAAGTTCTATCCATATACGTTCTGATCGCCAACTCATATTCTCACTAGACCTAGTTGCATTTTATTGGAATTGGAAAAATAACAAAAATAAATTGGATTTTACTTTTTTTGTTTCCGAAGTAACTTTCATCAACCAGCACTACTATGATGTGAACCTTTAAGAATAATTCATCGAATTGCTTAGATCCAAACTAAAATAATAACATCTCTTATAGACATCCACATATATATAGATATATTGACTTTACGTTTCCGAAATTCTCCCCGATGCCGATCCATTTGAAAAATGAATTTACCCATATATCATGTTTACACATACATAAGAGCTTATGCTCGAAAGAAGCAACATGTTATACCATATTCTACTAAATAGATATGGGTGTTATGATCCAAGTCAGTTTTGAAAAAAAAAAATGGATAAGATTTGTCGCTATAGTATCTAAAAAATCTTGTTTTTTTGAACATGAAGAGATAAAGAAACCATTGCAATTGCCGGAAATACTAAGCCTACTAAAGGCACAAAAATGGAGGGAAAGTTGTTGAGAGTTATCATTGAATGGGTACCTCGATTTAATATTTGTACCTGTTATTTTTATTTATTGTTTTATATTAATATTTTTATTTTAACCTTATTTTGTTAGAAACTTATATTGTTATAAAGATATCTTATAATTCATATATAATAATTATATTTATATAATTATTATA